AGGGGTATTGCGTACATATAGCAAAAACGTAATATTACGTCAAAATTTCGCCGCGCCAATTTTATTCAACGAATCCTTCGTAACTGTGCATAGGAAAAAAATAGGTAGGGATGACAGGATTTGAACCCGTGACATTTTGTACCCAAAACAAACGCGCTACCAAGCTGCGCTACATCCCTTTTAAGAATTGTTGTACGGTTTCATTGTACAAAATACATATCTTGTTTTCCACATCCTTTCTTATTTTTTAGGGTGTATTTCATCTGTGGGGACCTTGTATATGCTCATTTTAGGTAGTAATTGCTAATTCTAATTTCATTTTGCGCAAAAACAAATGGTCTTGAACTACAAGATTGGGTTATCTATGATCTGTGTAGTAAAATATCAAACTAGGACTATATATGTCTTACAATTACAATAAAAATAAAGAATGCAAATCAAAAATAATAAGGAGGATTTTAAATGCGAGATATAAAGACATATTTCTCCACGGCACCTGTGCTAACCCTTCTATGGTTTGGGTTTTTAGCAGGTCTTTTGATAGAAATTAATCGGTTATTTCCAGATGCTTTGTCATTCCCATTTTTTCATTCTGATTGAATTCTTTGCTATTTGATAGATGAATAAATTCATAATATTTTAGATCCATTTTTTTTCCTTTTTTTATTTACTTATCCTAAGAGAAAGAAAAAGTGTATTGAACCTTAGTAACAATACAATGAATCTACGATAGAATTGGGGAAAAAATAAATGTAAATAATGAAATACTGAAATTAGGATAGTTCTAGTTAGAAAAAAATTGTATTACTTAATTTTTACTATAATTCTAATTCTTCATATTCTTCTATTAATGACTATGACCGTATTTCTTTATAGTTCTAATATCTTTATAAATTCCATTTCTAGATTTCTAGTTAGTAACTGTTACTGATATAGAACCAATTTTTTTTTTTCTTTTCTTCTTATTTCTTATTTTTATGATTTTTTTGTTTCTTATTTTTTCTTTTTTTTGTATTTCATATTTAGTTTGGTTCGAAAATAAAATGAGGGGAGTTCTAAAGTGAAGTCAATTCAAGATAAAAAGGAAAAAGGAAGGTTCATGGCCACAGGTAAAGATAAAGGTAAAAATAAAGGTAAAGATAAAGGTAAAAATAAAGGTAAAGATATCAGAACTATAGTTATTTTGGAATGTACCAGTTGTGTTGGAAAGAGTTTCAATAAAAAATCAACGGGCATTTCTAGATATATTACTCAAAAGAATCGACACAATACGCCTAATCCATTAGAATTTCTAAAATTTTGTCGCTATTGTAAAAAGTATACAATTCATGGGGAAATAAAGAAATAGATGGAACAGAATGCGTGTGTGATTTTTTCAAGGAGGGAGAAGGGTAAGAACTTTATATCTTAACATTTAACATATATTTAACATATATAAAACATATATAAAACTTTATATCTTAACTTTATATTAATATTATTAATATCTTAAATATCTTAACTTTATATCCTTTATATCTTAACATTTAACATATATAATATAACATATATAATAATATAATATATAATACAATACAAATATAATATATAATACAATACAAACCAAATCCTATTTTTGTATTTTCTAGATTCTTTTAGATGCTAATGAATAAAAAAACAAAACAAACAAGGAATAAGCAAATCATGGGTAAATACCAAATTATGGGTAAATACAGTAAATACAATAAATACAATAAAACTTTTCGTAAACCAAAAAAATCTTTTCATAGGCGTTTACGACCAATTGGGTCGAGGGTTCGAATCAATTATAGAAACACGGGTTTTATTAGTCGATTTATTAGTGAACAAGGAAAAATCTTATCGAGACGGGTAAATAGGTTGACCTTGAAACAACAACGATTCATTACTATTGCTATAAAACAAGCTCGTATTTTATCTTCGTTACCTTTTCGTACTAATAATAGATTCTTAGAGAAAGCATATAGAAATCGAAAAAAATACAAATACAAAAAATACAAAGGAAAAAAATACAACAAATACAAAAGAAAAAAAAATACAACAAATACAAAAGAAAAAAAATACAACAAATACACAAGTAAAAAATAAAAAAATAAGGAAAAATAGACATACTCATTTGAAACTCCAACCAGAATTCAAGCTCAGATTAATGTTTTGTTTTGGTTTTGAGCGATACAATCCATTTTGCGTTAGAAATAAAAAATGGGCAAGAAATCTTTTTTATTTAAAGATGTTCGTTTATTCCTATTACTCAAATCTTAATTTATTTCTTTTGATTCTATTCTCCCGGAGTATATTCTCCGGGAAATTTTTTTTTTCAATCATTCTTTTTTCCTTTCTTTTCTCTTTATAGCCTTATACTATTATATTATATATTATATTATATATATTTATATTTATATTATTATATTATACTTTTTATATTATACTTTATATTATAATACTTATCTTTATTATACTTATTTGACTTTCTTATTATTATTATTTATATTATTTATTATACTACTACTACTATATATTTATACTATTACTACTATATATACTATATATACTATATATACTATATATACTATATATACTTATATCTATATAGTATATATAGTATATATTTATAATATTATTCGTTTATTCTTTTATTTGTATATTTGTATTTTTTTTTCTTTATTTCTTGATGGATGGATGATTTTAAATAAAATCATATCAAAAAAATTTTTATTGGATAAGGCTATTTGTGCAAGTATTTTACGATTAAGAAGCAATTGTAGCTTGTACAAATTGTGTATACATCGACTATAGCTATAGGATACCCTATCCTCGCGAGTTACTGCATTTATCCGAGTGATCCACAAACGGCGAAAATCTCTCTTTCTCCTGTTTCTATCTCGATGAGAGGAAACCAAAGCTCTTATTCTTTGTTGAGTAGTCGTTCGAGTAAGTATTGAATGAGCCCTCATAAAGGTTGATGCAAAAGAACGAATTTTTTTTTGACGTTTCCGAGCTGTATATCCTCGTTTAACTCTGGTCATTGAATCAAATGAGACTTTCTTGAATAACTAATTGATTTCTATTATTTCAGTCATCCTTTTCCTCCGATCAATTCATAATAATAACAAAACAGATTCTTCCGATATCTAAAATATAAATTCCAATGGCTTTTGCTACTATGACCTTCCCGACCACGATTTTTTATTCCTTACAGATATTCGACCTGAAAATAATAAATTCTGCTGCTGTTAAATAAAAATAGTGGGTTCTCTCGTTTTTATGGCAACTTATTAAACGGTGAGGTCCTCTCTATACACCGGAGCCTCTTCTTTCATTTCATATAATTTGATTGTGAACTTGTATAATTCACACTCTTTAGCTCTACCCATCCTTTTTAAAATTCGAATTGTGTCAGTATGTCAGTATGTAATTATGCTGTAATAGCAGTACTGTACAGTAATACTATACAGTAAAACACAGTAAAACAGTAAAGTAATATAAAGTATAAGAGTATAAGATAGTAAGAAAAGAATCCTTTTCACAAAAAATTACAAAAAAGCTATCCATACAGTGACGGCATTTCATTCTGAAAGTTGGCTAGGTAGCTGACCTTTTTAGTCCGTTTTTTCAAAAATAGGAGCATAACCTTTTTGCTTCTTATAATACTATTTCCTCCGCTTAATGGATAACTATAACTATTTGCTACCAATGGAGAATTGATTATCATCTCAAACGGAATGATTGGATTTGCACAAATAGAAACCATAAATTCCAAAACATAACCATAACATAATAGAGGTATAGAATAGGTCTTATTTTTTAGATAGTCAATGAATAGATAGTCAATGAAATGGTTGTCTTACACTCTATCTATCCTATTCCTTGGTAGTGTTCATTGATATTGGAAAAAATTGTTGCATTTCTTCAAACTCATGATCTGAACTGAACGAGTCGCACATACACCCTAGTACATGTTCCTCGACGCTGAGGGCATCCTCGAAGAGCAGGAGTTTTATTGGCATTTCTTTTTGGCTGTCTTGAATTTCTAATAAGCTGTCTAGTGGTCGGCATATTGTGTTAAGAGAATCTCATTCTAGATAGAATAGAGTGTCTTGGCTTATATCTATCTTAACCGGTCTTAGCCGGATGGTTGATGATTATGAATCATTTCTTTTGAATCGAAATGAAAATAAATCACGGAAAATCCAAAAATGGAATTGCACCCCGGGAATTCCCATATATATAAATATATATAATATATATATTTATATATATTAGTTATAGTTATATATATTAGGAATCCATTAGGAATCCATATTTATTTCCACTTCTGAATTCTACCTCTTCATTTCCACTTCCAAATTCTACCTCTTTATTTCTACTTCCGAATTCTAATTCTAATTCGAACCCTACAAGATCAACGATACCATAAATTTGTGCTTCTGTTGCTGACATAAAATCATCCCGTTGCATATCGCACGTTATCCTACTTAGAGGGATTTGTGTTCTTTCCTGATAAATTTTTACGACGTCGCTGTAAAATTTCGATACTATATATATGTCCAGTTCAAATTCCGATAGCTCGTCCTCCTCAAAAACACTAGAGGGTTGGTGAATCATAACCCTGATGATATTAATATAACATCACGAATGGTTCTTACATCTCTATCTCGACCCATTTAGTTTGGGTTAAGGTACGAGTAAAACGACAAGAAGAACAAAAATAGAATTAAACATAAACAACCGTACGGGCATCTTTTGTACATTGCATACGGCTCCACAATGGAATTTTTTTGTTTTTCCACGTTTTCGATAGAATTTCGAATTTAAATTTATTCTATCGAAAACAATAAATAGAACCCATCTAATCCAAATCGTGAACTGATCCATTTACCACCCTTCCTTTTATATTTTCTATTTCATATCAGCAAACAAAAAAAAAAAAATACTATGATGGTTCTGTTGCTTTATCGATTTATGCTTTCTTTATTTATCTATTTATCTCGTCTTTAAGCAATCCCAAAGTTTTTTTATATGATCTAAGAAGGAGAAATTTATTTTCTCCATCTTTTTTTACTCTTTATATCATAACATAAAGATAAGAAAAAGCCTTCTAGTGTGGAAAAAAAAAAATGGTTTGTGACGCTGAAATTTACTTTTGATACATAAATTAATAAATGATACATAAGATCGGGAATAACCCTTCTTTCTTTCATACTCCTATCTCAATACAAAATATAATGTTTAAAAACAATAATTGTTTGTTAATATTGAACTCGAAGTGCCATGCTATTATTACTTCTTCTTTTCTTTTTTTTTTAATATTCGATACAGCGAAGGCATAGTCTTATTTTTTTTTTCTCAAATACAAATTCATTGGCGCCAAGCGTAAGGGAATGCTATACGTTTGGAAATTTCTCCTCCAACCAGAACGAGACATGCTATCGAAGCGGCTAAACCCATGTTTATTGTATGTATAACAGGCGGCACCCATTGCATAGTGTCATAAAGGCCTATTCCTGGGATTACCCATCCGCCTTCACTGTTTATAAACAAAAACTGATCCCTAGTAGGATCTTCTATGGTGAGATGTACCATGAGACCCACAACATCATTCGAGAGCTCGTAATCAAGCTCGTCACCTAAAAAAAGTATTCGTTCTTGATGAAGTCGGTTGATTAGGGAAAAATTGTATCCCCGAGGAACCGTACGTGCGCCTTTGGATGCATACGGTTCGATTTTAAAGAATTTTTAATAAATAAAAAGAATTTTTAAAACAATCAATGTGTCGATTTCAGCCCTATTTCTTTTTTTTTGTAACAGGTTTTTGTTTTTATAAGGATTTTTTTTTCATATCATACATATCATAATCATACATATCATATAAGTTAATGTAGGAAAAAATGTCTAAAAGAAAAAAGAATTTTCTGAACTTATTGAACTAACTTCTCATTGATGTATTTTTTCATCGAAATTAAAGTGTCGATGTAATTTTCTTGTTCCTGAATGGGCCCTTTCAATTCTTTTAGGTTTTTTTTTCTACTCCGAGGGAAGATTTGTCCGAATTCTCTTTGCGCATATACGGCAAATAATTTCAATACCACTTCGTTTTTTTTTTTAATTTATTTCATGCCTTTCCCCAAACTATTCGATGTATTATGTATTGTATTCATCATACTACTTCATCGGTAAGCAGTTTTAAATTCTCTTTTTTTTTATATTTATATTACTACCTAATAAGAGATTTATATTACTACCTAATAAGAATATTCTTATTTAATATTTTTATTAGGCTATTAGGACCTGTATTACTACATTTGCACTCCCATTGTATTACTTTGCTATGAACTCTTTTTACTATGAATTCTGAATTCAGAAAGAACTCTTAATTCATTCTTAATTCCAATTTGATAATAAACGGAGCTTGGAAAAAATGATACTTGACTTTATCATTCCAAGTAAACCATCAATTATTCTAATAATTGAAAATATTGATCTAATTATGTTTCACGCTCCGAATTATTGATTTGATGGTTCAATCAATACAAATAAATACAATATTTCCTATTTATCTATTTGGATTGGGGTGGATTGGGGGACGAAACAAAGAATACTCGATCGGGGAGATAATGGGGAAATCCCATATGGCCAATATGTCTGACAAGTCGCACTATAGGTCAGTCCAAACTGCTTCTTCATCTTCAGGAAACTGAAAGGGTACTTTTGGAACACCAACAGGCATTCAACTAAAGAAAAAATGAATTATTAGACTTTAATATAAACATAGGAAAACATAATGGCGGTTTCCTTGTCTTTATCATTTTTCTCTCTTTCTCTTGATTTTGTATCTTCTTTTTGTATTTTGTATACTTAATTTTTGTATACTTAATTTTTTTCATTATAACTTTTATCTAATAGATTTTTATTGATCTAATATTTTTATTTTATTTTTTATTTATTATTATTTATCTAATATTTTATCTAGTATTAAATATATAAATTTATATATAAATTTATATATTTAAATGTCAATATAAATATATAAAAATATATTATATAAATATAATATATAAATATATATCTATTCTATATATATAATATATAATATAATATAACAATATAAGACATAACAATATAAGACCGAATCGAGTATATCGAGTATCTAGTATTCTAGTATATAGTAAACTAAAATAGAGTCTATAGATACAGACTTATAGGCTGGAAGTTTCATAGAGGAAAAAAGAATGAAAAAATTGGAACGAACGTATGAATTGGATCAGCCGATTCAATCATTTTGAATGAGAAACAAAAGTATCTATGCATTCTTTCCTCTAAAGTACTACCATTGCGTATTGATATTTATCGGGTATAGAATAAGATCTGTTTATTTTTCTTCTTCTATTCTTTTAAATCGAATAGAAAGGATTGAAAATTGAAAATAGGAAGAGAAGGGAACAATTTTTTTCCTATTTTATTTCATTTAAAATCAACAAATAAATAGTAAGACTTTCCTATCCAAAATCTACCGATGAAGTGCACGGTTTAGTCTTTTCCAATGCGATAAAGATAAAATTAGATAATATCTATTTCTTTTTCATTTTTTTTACAAAGGAGTATTTACATGGGTTTGCCTTGGTATCGTGTTCATACTGTCGTATTGAATGATCCCGGTCGATTGCTTTCTGTCCATATAATGCATACAGCTCTAGTTTCTGGTTGGGCCGGCTCGATGGCTCTATACGAATTAGCAGTTTTTGATCCCTCTGACCCTATTCTTGATCCAATGTGGAGACAAAGCATGTTCGTTATACCCTTCATGACTCGTTTAGGAATAACCAATTCATGGGGGGGTTGGAGTATTTCAGGAAGAACTATAACGGATTCGGGCATTTGGAGTTATGAAGGCGTAGCGGGGGCACATATTGTGTTTTCCGGCTTGTGCTTCTTGGCAGCTATCTGGCATTGGGTGTATTGGGACCTAGAAATATTCTGTGATGAACGTACAGGAAAACCTTCTTTGGATTTGCCAAAAATCTTTGGAATTCATTTATTTCTCTCAGGAGTAGCTTGCTTTGGCTTTGGCGCATTTCATGTAACAGGGTTATATGGTCCTGGAATATGGGTGTCTGACCCTTATGGACTAACTGGAAAAGTGCAATCTGTAAATCCAGCGTGGGGTGCAGAGGGTTTTGATCCTTTTGTTCCGGGGGGAATAGCTTCTCACCATATTGCAGCGGGTATATTGGGCATATTAGCGGGTTTATTCCATCTCAGTGTCCGTCCACCTCAACGTTTATACAAAGGATTACGTATGGGTAATATCGAAACTGTGCTTTCCAGCAGTATTGCTGCTGTTTTTTTTGCAGCTTTCGTTGTTGCTGGAACTATGTGGTATGGTTCAGCAACTACCCCAATCGAATTATTTGGCCCCACTCGTTATCAGTGGGATCAGGGGTATTTCCAGCAAGAAATATATCGAAGAGTTGGGTCCGGACTAGCTGAAAATATAAGCTTATCAGAAGCTTGGTCTAAAATTCCCGAAAAATTAGCCTTTTACGATTACATTGGTAATAATCCAGCAAAAGGCGGATTATTCAGAGCAGGTTCAATGGACAACGGGGATGGAATAGCTGTTGGGTGGTTAGGTCACCCCGTATTTCGAGATAAAGAAGGGCTCGAACTCTTTGTACGTCGTATGCCTACCTTTTTTGAAACATTTCCGGTAGTTTTGGTAGATAGAGACGGAATTGTGAGGGCCGATGTTCCTTTTCGAAGGGCAGAATCCAAGTATAGTGTTGAACAAGTAGGGGTAACTGTTGAATTCTATGGCGGTGAACTCAATGGAGTCAGTTATAGCGATCCCGCTACTGTGAAAAAATATGCTAGACGTGCCCAATTAGGTGAAATCTTTGAATTAGACCGAGCTACTTTAAAATCTGATGGTGTTTTTCGTAGTAGCCCAAGGGGTTGGTTCACTTTTGGTCATGCTACATTTGCTTTGCTCTTCTTTTTCGGGCACATTTGGCACGGTGCCAGAACTTTGTTCAGAGATGTTTTTGCCGGTATTGATCCAGATTTGGATGCTCAAGTTGAATTTGGAGCATTCCAAAAAATTGGAGATCCAACTACACGGAGACAAGTAGTCTGATACAAGATTCCTTTGCTATTTGTTGTCTCTATTTTTTTTAGTATTTAAATTGTTTTCGAATTGATTTAGTAAATGATCAAAAATTAATAGGTGTGGAAGCTATTAATTTTTGTCAAAATTGTAAATCACGATCGAATCTATGGAAGCATTAGTTTATACATTCCTCTTAGTTTCGACTTTAGGTATCATCTTTTTCGCGATATTTTTTCGCGAACCACCTAAAGTTCCAACTAAAAAAATGAAATGATTTTTTTGATCTCCATTTCTCTCCATTGAAGTAGTAATGAGCCCCATATTAATGGGGGGGCTCATTACTTCAACTAGTCCCCATGTTCTTCGAAAGGATCTCTTAATTTTTTATAGGGTTGCCCAAAAGCGGTATATAAGGCGTATCCAGTAAAGCTTACAAGTAAACCAGATATGGAGATGGCGACTAGGGTTGCTGTTTCCATTTTTTATTTTTTGTATAATTTTACGATCACAACGGATCACAATAATGTCGTTTATTTACAACTACAACGAAATGGTATACAAAGTCAACAGATTTCAATCCACAAGGAAAGAGGATTTATGGCTACAAAAATTGTTGAGAGTAGTTCTAGATCTGGGCCAAAACGAACTGTCCTAGGGAGTTTATTAAAACCATTGAATTCGGAATATGGAAAAGTAGCCCCAGGGTGGGGTACTACACCGCTTATGGGAATCACAATGGCTCTATTTGCCATATTTCTATCTATTCTTTTGGAAATTTATAATTCTTCTGTTTTACTGGATGGAATTCCAACAAATTAGTTCATAAAACTAGGAAGTCCTAGTTTTTCAATCAAAAAAAGTTATTTTACTAGACTGACTTAATACTTCAACTTAAGATTAATTAATAATTATTTAGGACTTGGGTTGAAAGATCATTCTGGTAGTTCGATCGTGAAATTGATTTGTTTCGATATTTCATTTCCGGAATATGAGCGTGTGACTTGTTATAATTGATCCTATTGAGAATATATAGAATGGACCTGTCATCTCTATCAAGATGATTCTAACTCGTCAGATATTTATTCTAGTCTCTGGAGCACGAACTATAGAACTATATAGAATTAATATATATAGAATTAATAATAGATAAAGAAAAGAAATATTTGAACTATGATTCATACCTATTATTCAGACCTCGCAACCGGACTAAAAAAAAAGTAAAGAAATCTTTGATTTAGAATCTGATTTAAAAAAGATTTCTTTACTTCAGACTTATGTTGATGTTGACTGAAAGAAAAATATTTCTCTAGAATTTATGAACTCATTACATTAATTGAAGAAGTGATAATCAAATTGTTTTGACTCATAGAACCTTTGAATTTAGCTTTTTTTATTCAATTTCAATCATCGTGGCTCTAGTATGAATCTGAGGTTTCAATTGATTCATAGGGTCTCAACAAGAGAATCCCTATAAAAAAAAAATAGGGAAGAGAAGATTCAATAGGCCTGTCACGATTAAAATAAATAAAGATGGATGAGCCAACTTGAGATTGTATTTCTTGGCATTATCTTCACAAAGAATAGATTCCGGATTTTTCTTACTTTCTATCTTTGGGTCAAACCAAGTCAAGTGGCTAAGCTTTGAACTCTCGATTCCGTATCTGTTGAAACCAGTATTTGTGTGTTTTGTCTTGAGCCGTACGAGATGAAATTCTCATATACGGCTCTCAGAGGGGGAGTCTTATTTGGGTTACCTATCTCAATAAAGTATATGATTGGTTTGAGGAACGCCTCGAAATTCAAGCGATTGCGGATGATATAACTAGTAAATATGTTCCTCCTCATGTCAACATATTTTATTGTCTGGGGGGGATTACGCTTACTTGTTTTTTAGTACAAGTAGCTACAGGTTTTGCTATGACTTTTTACTATCGTCCAACCCTGACAGAGGCTTTTTCCTCTGTTCAATACATAATGACTGAGGTCAACCTCGGTTGGTTAATTCGATCAGTTCATCGATGGTCGGCAAGTATGATGGTTCTAATGATGATCTTACACGTGTTTCGTGTGTATCTGACGGGGGGGTTTAAAAAACCCCGCGAATTAACTTGGGTTACTGGGGTGTTTCTGGCTGTATTGACCGCATCTTTTGGCGTAACTGGTTATTCCTTACCTCGGGACCAAATTGGCTATTGGGCAGTCAAAATTGTAACAGGCGTGCCTGAAGCTATTCCTATAATAGGATTGCCTTTGGTAGAATTATTACGTGGAAGTGTTAGTGTGGGCCAATCCACTTTGACTCGTTTTTATAGTTTACATACTTTTGTATTGCCTCTTCTTACTGCCGTATTCATGTTAATGCACTTTCCAATGATACGTAAGCAAGGGATTTCGGGTCCTTTATAGGAAGATCATAGATATTTGTAATTTCTCATATCGGGGAGGAGCAAGAGTCTTTCATTGCTACGAATATGAATTATTTCAAACATAAGGCATGTGATTTGGATACTTCTCTTTAACTATGAAATGAAGTATTGAAATATTTTATTTTTTATTTAATATTGATACGAATACAAATGGTTGAAGTCTATTTTACTAAAATAAAAGAGGATGGATTATGGCAGTGTATGACTTGAGCTATGGATTGGGCCGTGCAGATATATGATCTGATCCGCCGCGTTGGAATTGACCACAACCAATGTGTCTCTGCAGTTAACCGTCAATCCCCTTATATGATATATGATAGGCCGGTTCACTTGAAGAGAATCTTTTCTATGATCAAACCCGAAGGAAGTGTCATGTATTAACAGGCTCCGTAAGATCCCTATAATAAGTGATGTGGAATGATGCAATGTTCTGTTCTATCTATTCATTTTTCTTTTTTCTTTCCTTTCGAATTTCTCATTTAGAGAATTTGCAATTTTATTTTACTTTATTTATTTTACTTTATTATTTATTATTATTATTTATTTTTATTTATTTTGTATTTTGATTATTGAATTCAATACTCAAAATAAAACTATAATAAATATAAAAATAGGAATTATAATTCTAATAAATTCTACTAACTAATTAATAATATAATTAACTAACTAATTAATAATATATAATATAATTAAATAATTAAGAATAAAGTAATAATATAATTAAAGTAAAATAAAACTTATTATTATTATACATATTATTATATATTATTATATATTATTATATATTATTATATATTATTATATATTAATATATACATATTATTATATATTATATAATAGTATAACATTATATAACAATACAATGAATCATATTACAACGATTCATATTCACAATCATATTATACTCCTTATATACTATTATACTCCTTAATACTCCATGTTATACTCATATTAATTATTTATTATATTATTATATTAATTATTATATTCATAATTTCATAATTCAAATTCATATATTATATAAATAAATATCAAATATAAATATATATAATATATAAATAGAAAATATAAATATATAAAAAATATATAACTATATAACAATAAAAATATAATAAAATATAAATTATAAATATAATTAAATATAATTTAAATAGAATAATAATTAAATAGAATAATAAAAAGAATAATAAAATATAATAATATAGAAAATACAATATAGAAAATATTTTATAACTTTATAGTTTATATTTATAGTTTATACTAGTTTTTAGTCATTTTTTTTTTTATGAATAATAAATAATAATAGTTATTTTAAGTTATTTTAGTCATTTCATTTTTAATTATAGTATGGAGATGCATTCATTTCCTCTGCATCGACCCTGATCTATGATACTATCGGAGTGAAATAAGGGATCTAAGGAAGAACATAGGTTCTAATACTTTAACCAAGTAACAAGTCAAAACTTTGTCTTTTTCTATTCTATATCTATATAAGGAAATTGATATGTTGGGGGGATAAAGAGCAACCCAAAGATATGAACATGAGACAATCCAAAAAGCATTTGATCATGATCAAATTTGTGAGCCTACTTGGATATTGGGCATTTACTTCCCAGAATTAAATTCTTTATTCTTTTCAATTTATTCTTTTAAATAACAATAATTAAATAACAATAATAAGAATAAAATAATAATAATAAAGAATAAAATAATAATAATAATATTTTCATAATTATAATTCATAATATAATATTAATACATAATAAATACATAATATTTTATTTATTTTAAAATAATATATTTTTTATATTATATTATAATTATAATTATTATATTATATTTATATTATATTATATTTATATTATATTATAATTATTATAATAATTTTTTAATAATTTTTAATTTTATATTATAATATTTATAATAATATTTATAATAATATATATAATAATATAATATTTATAATAATAATAATATATTTAATATTTATTTATAATATATTCTAATATGTTCTATGATACATGTATTATGTATGGAAAAGATGTATGGAAAAGAAAATATGTATGTAAAATAAATATAAAATAAAAAATATAGATTTTCTATGGACTTATTTAGGTTCTATGAATCTCTTTCTGTCATTCTTTTGATTTTTTTGGAATTCTTGCTCGAGCCGGATGAGCAAAAATTCTCATGTCCGGTTCCTCTGGGGGATGAATCCATAAGAATTCACCTATCCAAATAACAAAGAAACCTGATTTGAATGATCCTATATTAAGAGCTAAATTGGCTAAGGGGATGGGGCATAATTATTATGGAGAACCCGCATGGCCCAATGATCTTTTATATATTTTTCCAGTAGTAATTCTAGGTACTATTGCATGTAATGTAGGCTTAGCAGTGTTAGAGCCGTCAATGATTGGTGAACCGGCAGATCCATTTGCAACTCCGTTGGAAATATTACCTGAATGGTATTTTTTTCCCGTATTTCAAATACTTCGCACAGTCCCCAATAAGTTATTAGGTGTTCTTTTAATGGTTTCAGTACCAATAGGATTATTGACAGTACCTTTTTTGGAGAATGTCAATAAATTCCAAAATCCATTTCGTCGTCCAGTAGCTACAACAGTCTTTTTAATCGGTACCATAGTAGCTCTTTGGTTAGGTATTGGAGCAACATTACCTATTGAGAAATCCCTAACTTTAGGTCTTTTTCAAATTGATTCAACCGCGAACGTGAAATACCACGATATAGGTATCTAGGGAAGATCAATAAGTGGATCTTCCCTAGATACACCAGTGAATCGAATCTTATTTTCTTATTTAGATATATTCCTATTAGGATCTATGTTTGCAAATCTATTTATCCTGTGTAGGGGATTCAAAGCTCATTACACTCGTTTTTATTTCTAAAAAATTCAAAAATAAAAATTAATGTATTTAAAATTTTTTCTTAGGTAAATTGATTGAAAAATATTTCTGTAGAATGTCCAATATCTGTTTTACATCTTCTATACGAAAATTTCCACTTTTTATAAGATCTTCTTGACTGTGATTCAAAAGGTCCAATAATGTATGTATATTGGACCTTTTGAGAGAGTTATAGGTCTTGGAAGACAATTCTGATTGGTCAATAAAAATACCTGTGAATGAAATTCCCTTTTTGTTCCTATTTTGATTAGTTAATTTTTCTTGAAAGGAAAAAGAAGGTAGATTAAATCTTTTTTCATTTTCCTCCAAATCCTCTTCCTCTGCATGTAAAAAAGGAATAAATAAATCAATCAAATTACGAGAAGCTTCATAAAGTGCTTCTTTAGGAGTTAAACTTCCATTTGTCCATATTTCTAGAAAGAGTATCTCTTGTTTTTCATTTCCATTACCATAAGAATAAATACTATGGTTCACATTTCGAACAGGGGCTGATACAGTATCTATAGAAAAACTTCCATGGCTAGAATCGTTTGTGGATTTCATACGATATCCGCGATCTCTCTTTATTTGTAATTCAATACACAAATCAATTGGTTCTGTAAGGTTCGCTATATGCTGTGTAGTGTCAACTATTTCGACAGAAAGTGGTGAGATGATATCTTGAGCGGTTATCTGTTTTGGGCCCCTGACACAAATGTATGCGTCCCGAACCCCATTGAGATTACTTCTCAATACGATTTCTTTTAGATTTTTTAAAATCTCATGTACCGATTCTTCAATACCTACTATCGTAGAATATTCATGCATCACATTTTCAAATTTTGCACGTGTGATACATGTTCCTTCTATTTCTCGAAGTAAAGCCCTTCGCATGGCGATACCTATGGTATCGCCTTGACCTTTCATAAGCGGGGACAAAATGAAACGACCATAATAAAGACGCTTGCTGTCTACTCTTGATTCAACACATTTCCATTGCAGTGTTCGAGTGCATCCTGCTACTTCTTCTCGAGCCATACTATTTATTTTCATTTTAATTTTTAAAACTATCTTATTTTTTATTTTTCTTGGGTGAATGATTATTGGATCAGATCTTTAAATCATTTATTTATTTATCTTGAATTTATTTCTCTTTAAATTTATTAAATTCTGAGTTTTACACACGTCTTCTTTTAGGAGGTCGACACCCATTATGTGGCACGGGTGTTATATCACGCACGAAACTTAATAGTATCCTACTTTTACGAATAGCTCGCAATGCCGCATCTCTTCCTCGACCTGTACCCTTGATCATAACTTTTGCCCATTTCATACCCCGACCCCGCGCTGCACGAATAACATTTAATGCTGCTGCTTGAGCAGCATAGGGTGTTCCTTTTTTTATACTTCTGAATCCAGAAGCACCCGCGGAAGCCCAAGAAAACACCCGACCTCGTACGTCTGTAACAGTTACAATAGTATTGTTGAAACTGGCTTGAATATGAATAATTCCTTTTGGTATCCTAGGTTTATTCTTATGCTTATGTGAACCAATGCGTGTATTCCTACGTAAATATAAATAATTACGTAAACCAATTTTTTTGATGAATTTTGTCATATTTTATTGCCTCATATCATAGAAAAATCGAAAAAAAAAAAAAAGAAAGAAGAATCATAAATCTACAGAAAGATACGGTGGATATCCATTTCATATGAAAAAGGAGCCTTTATTCTTTTTCTTTATTTTAAAATGGAAATGGTTTTTATTTTTTTATTTTCGATTTTATAAAGTTCTTTAGTTAGAACTTTAGAAGTATTACCTCTGTCTCTGTTTATGTCTAGGATTGGAACAAATTACTCTAATTCGTCCGCGCCTACGTATCGAGCAACATTTTTGACAAATTTTACGAACAGAAGCCCTTATTTTCATATTTATCATCCCTTACCTTCATTCGGAATCTATTTTTAGATTTTTTTGATCAAAAAAAAAATGAAAATAGATTTCTTGTATTTTTGAACTTATAGAAATGGTCTAAAACTTACTGAACTTATAGAAATGGTCTAAAACTTACTGAATATATAATTTGAGAATCATGAATAATTATATCATGATATAATTATCCTTATTCGTTATATCCTTACGAGAGGGATGTTTAAAAGAATGATCTAATCGTTATAATCTTTTTTTGAAAGTCTAGTAAGTCTATAAATTATACGTCCCTTGGTTGAATCATAATGACTCATTTCGACTCGGACTCTATCCCCGGGTAGTATACGTATAAAACCACGACGTATTTTCCCCGAAATATAAGCGATAATTAGATTTCCATTATCTAACTTAACTCGAAACATACCATTTGAAAGCGACTCAGTAATTAAACCTTCATGAATAAATTTTTGTTCTTTCATTATATGTAAATCCTTTTATTTTTATTTTATTTTTTAAATATCAATTAAAATTAATAAAGGAGGAATTCTGTAATTCATTTATCCTATCTCTTTAAATTTTCAAATGAAAAAAAAAAGTAAATTTTAGATAAAATTGGGGTTCTACAGTAGAATAGAATCACCATATATAACACAAAATTTCTCCTCCAATTTTTTCTAGTCGGGCTTCTCGATCTGTCATCATACCTCGAGAAGTAGAAAGAATTACAATCCCCATTCCGCCTAAAATCTTAGGAATTCTTTGATAGCTGGAATAGATTCGTTGACCGGGTCGGCTTATATGCTTTAATTTTATTTTATTCCGTTTCTTAGTATTTCTATGTCGTAAGGTTGAAACCAAGAAATTTTTTTGACTTTCTTTATGTTTTCGAACGTTTTCAATAAAACCTTCTCGTAAAAGTATTTTGACAATGTTTTTAGTTAGATTAGTAGATGCTATTTGAACCCTTCCCTTTTGATTCATGTCAGCATTTCTTATATAAGTTAATATATCGGCAATAATGTATCTACCCATGGCGAATTCTAGTTATTTGTTCCTCCTCATTTGAATAGAATCAACATGTTTCTTTTTTGTTTGATTTTTATTTTTAGATTATTTATTGAATTTTTTTTTTTTGAAATTCGTCAATTCTAAACAAGTTTACAAAATTAAAGTATATGCATGAAACACAATCTATGAATCAGAAATCTATGAGATATATATCCGCTATTTGAATATTAAATATTAATTATATAATATTAATATATAATATAATATATAATATTAATATAAATATAATTAATAATGAATATAATTAATAATGCACTTTATTGGCACTTTTTATGTTTAATTTTTTATTTTAATTTTATGAATTTATTATTTCTTTATTTCTTATTTTATTATTATTATTCTATTTTATATTATTATATTTGATAATATATAATATATTTATATATAAATATATTTATATATATAATATATTTATATATTTAAATTTATATATTTAAATATTTAAATATTAAATATATATTAATATTAACATTAAAAAATTTTATATTTATTATTAAATATTTAAATATTTATAAATATTTATTATTAATATTAGATTTAGTTAATATTAGATTTAGAATTTATATTTTTAAATTATATTTTATATTTTAAATTTATTTTGATATTTGTTTGTATATTTGAATTATATAAAAGATTATTTAAAAGATCAATCAAATAAAAATATCAAATCAGATAACAAATAAGAAGCAAATAAGGAGTAAGAAGAAATATAATGATATTAAATAATCAAATGAAAATAATTTATAAATAAAATTTAAATTAGAAAAAAAAATAAAAAAAAAAAAGATAAAAGAAAGAAATAGAAAATAAATATAGATAGATTAAAATAATGATATATGTCATCTACTAATTTGATTATAAGACTTCGGGCGCTAATGAAATTATTTTAGTAAAATTCAACTGTCTCAATTCCCGAGCAATCGCACCAAAAATTCGAGTTCCTTTTGGATTTCCTGCTTTATCAATGATAACCGCTGCATTGTCATCATATCGTATTATCATGCCATTGTCGCGTTTTAGTTCTTGGCGCGTACGGACAATCAAAGCTCTAATTATTTCGGATCTTTCTATCGACATGTTGGGCACTGCTTCTTTGATTACAGCAACAATAACATCGCCAATATGAGCATATCTATGATTACCAGTTCCTAGGATTCGAATACACATCAATTTTCGAGCTCCGCTGTTATCCGCTACATTCAAAAGGGTCTGAGGTTGAATCATATCATTTTTATTGGAATATCTTATTTAAATACAGGGTATAAGGGAAAAAAAGAAATATTATCTGTCCAGAGATAAAAAAATCCGCGGTTGTTTTTTCATTCTCAACACCCCTTCACTTTATCTTTTCCTTTCCTTTCCTATATCTTTTCCTTTTCTTTCCTATTTTATCTATCTTGAAAGACTTGAATTTAGTTAGTATAGGCATTTTACATGCAGCTATTTGCATAGCTGCTTTAGCTACAGTTTTTGATACTCCAGTCATTTCATAAAGTATTCGTCCCGGTTTAACAACGGATACCCAATATTCGGGTGATCCCTTCCCCGAGCCCATACGTGTTTCCGTTGATCTGATTGTAACAGGTTTGTCGGGAAAGATACGTACCCATATCTTTCCACCACGACGAGCAGATCGTGTCATTGCTCTTCGCCCTGCTTCTATTTGTCTAGCTGTGATCCAAGCGGGTTCAAGCGCCTGAAGAGCGTATTTGCCGAAAGAAATACGATTGCCTCGGCAAGATATTCCCTTCATTCTACCTCTATGATGTCTACGAAATCTGGTTTTTTTGGGGTTTTAGTAGATGGTTGTTTTTATTTTTATTCCATCTCTACTGCAGAACCGTACGTGAGATTTTCACCTCATACGGCTCCTCGCGAATGAAATGACTTCTTCTCCATAATCTTGTAATGTAATTTATATAGAGATATACACTATTTGATTTCCTTCTTTCTATACTTATACTATATTACTATATATCTATATCTCTATATATCTAGTATCTAGTATATAGATTAATATATTCTATAATATAGATTATAAAAAATAAAAAATAATTAAATCAATTAAATCATTTATTATCATTTTTTTATATATATTTTTTTTTATTATTTATTTTATTATTTATAATTTATTTTATATTATAATATTAATATTTATAATTATTAGAATATTTATAATTTATATTAATTTTATAATTTATATTAATATTTATAATTAATATTTATAATTTATAATTTATATTTATTATTATTTATTTTTTATATTTATTATTATTTATTATATTATTAATATTTATTATTATTTATTATATAATATTTATTATTATTTATTATATTATTTATTATATTATTATTTATTATTATTATTTATTATATTTTATTATATTTATATTTAATTTTATATTTATATTATTTATATTTAATATTATTTATATTATTATTATTTTATTTTATTTATATTTGACTTATATTATTATTATTTAAATTATTTTAATTTTAATTGAAAGAAAAAATCGAAAACTAAAATAAAATAAAAAGATATTTAAAAATAAATAAATTAAATTAGCGTTCGCGGGCGAATATTAACTCTTTCTTCCTTTTTTACTTTATTTTTTTTTGGTGGGGTAATTTATGTTCAGAATAAATCCATTCTGGAACACTTTATTCTTGGTTCATTACGCCATCCTACCCAATGAATCATTAGGATTGATTGGTTTTAATTCAATCCTATGTAATCACAGGTTCCATCGTTCCCATAGCTTCTCCATTAATGATTAGGTTTGAACTCCGCAATGGAGCTCCCCCAAAAATTTTATTTGTCTCCAAGTCAATCTCCTCAGTTTTTCTTAACCCGAAGCTCAATTCTTTCTTTTATATTCTTCTATTCTTTTATAAATCTATTTTAATAAATCTATTTTAATTGAATATCTTTATATTCTATATCCATATATCCATATATTAAATATTAAATATATTATTATGTATATATTTTATTATACATATATATATATACATATATATACATATATTCAATTATTCAATATATTATTATATCAATATATTATTATATTAAATTTATTATATTAAATTATTATATTAATATTAAATAATATTAAATAGTAAATCTTAAATAAATATTAAATAGTAAATCTTAAATAATATTAAAAATATTAAATAGTAATATATTAAATCGATAATATATTATTTTATTAAAATATAAATATATTATTATATATTATTAAAATATAAAATTAATAAAAAAAAATATAAAATTAATAAAATAATAAAATTAATAGATATTAATAATAGATATTAAAATTAATAGAAATATATATTAATAATTAATATATTCAAATTGATGCTTTATCACACTGCTTTTTTTTTCATAAACCATACATCTTGGAATCATATAGCATTAGTATTAATAATTAATATTATTATTCTATCTTTCTATCATCCTTCCATTTTTCTACATCCCCTTTTATTTTTGTTTCAAGATTTATAATCAGATTTCTTCTTAATTTGATTAAAAGAATTTCAGTTGCTACAACTATATGATTTATTCAGTCATATAGTGACTTTTTCTTGTTTTTCTTGGGATCTTGATGATAATACGAAGCAATTTGTTGGTTATTCGTTTTGTTTTGAGTTTCTTGAGCTTTTATAGTGACTAAATTTATAGTGGTGGGATCAGCCCTTTTTTTTTAAATCTCAATTCTCAACTTAAAAAGACTAACGAGTCACACACTAAGCATAGCAATGATACTAAATAAAAATAAAGAGTAAATGAAATTCTTATTTCAACCTTATAGAATTAGAATTATTTATTTTTCTTTGATTCATATTGAATATTCAATATGAATCAAAGAGTTTCGAAATTTTTCCTATCGCTGAGTAAAATAGTTAGGTAAATAAAGTCCCATTATCCTTTTTCTTGGTTTACAAATATCCAAATTTTAATGCCTAAGACTCCATAGATAGTCCTAATGCTATGGGAACAGTGATCAATTTTAGCACGAATTGTTTGTAATGGAATCCTTCCTTTTCTGGTCCATTCGACACGTGCAATCTCTTTTCCGTTGATACGACCTGCAATTTGCACTTGAATTCCTTTTGCACCTGTTTGTTCAGCTAATTCAATGGCTTTTTTCATTGCCTTTCGAAACGAAACTTTCTTTTTTAATTGTAAAGCTATATATTCTGCAAGAATATTAGGTTGTCCATAAGGCTTTTCGATCTTTTTTATAGCAATATAAAGTCTTCGGTTTACAGAATGAAATTCTTTTTGTACATTCCTCTGTAAGTCTTCGATTCTCCGTGTTCTTCCTTCTATTAATAAATTTGGAAATCCAATATAGATTATGACTTGAATCAAATCTATTCTTTTTTGAATCCCTATGTAGGCAATTCCTTCGAAACGTGAGGATATTCGCTTATTTTTTTTTACTTTTTTTACATAGTTTTGAATACAATTACGTATTTTTTCATCTTCTTGTAGGCTTCTGGAAAAATGATTTGGTTGTGCGAACCAAATGGAATGATGACTTTGATTGGTTCCAAGTCTGAAACCAAGTGGATTTATTTTTTGTCCCATATTTTTCTATTTTATTCTTTCTTTTCTGAATACTAAATATGAAATATGTAAATATGAATCTATATGAACTTATATTATAACTTAGATTTTTTATATATATTTTTTTTTCAATCTTTTTTTTTATATTTTTCTTTTAAAACAATCTTTATATGACAAGTTTTTTTTTGAATCGGATAACTACGCCCTCTAGCCCGGGGTCTTGACTTTCTAACAATAGCATCTCTATTAACCTCAGCTTTACTAATAAATAAATTAGCTTCATTCAATCCCATATTATGACTAGCATTTGCTGCTGCAGAATAAACTAATTTTAAAATTGGATAAGATAACCGATAAGGCATCAGTTCCAATATCATGAGTGTTTCCTCATAAGAACGTCCTCGAATCTGATCAATTACTCTTCGTGCTTTAGAAACAGACATACGTATATGCTTAACTAACAATTTCGCTT